GGACTGCAAATCCTTTTTCCCCAGTTCAAATCCGGGTGTCGCCTAATCACCAAAAGAATTGACATACCTTCCTCTGTTTTGCTGATAGCATTTGGAAAATTTTTACTGCGGAAGTGCAAATGGGGGAAACTGCTAAATCATGATAGTCCTTCCATTACTAACGGAGTGTCTACGGGACGGGTTTTGAATTAGATTCGATAGCAGGACAGAAATAGAATTCCGTTTTTAGTTGCGGAAAGGCCAGAAGATATTTTGTAGCGATATTCATCAACGTCTTTGAGTACTCCGGCATTCAATCAATATTAATTCGATTAAATGAGTAATTGGCTTTTACTTAAATATAAATATACCCTTTTTCGTTAACCTCTAGGCAAGAACAGAACATAATAGGGCGTCCTCCGATTGTTTCATAGAGACAATAAGGCTAAGGGTTAGATCAAAACAAAATGGGAAAAAAAAATAGGGTATGGGCCGGGTAGTGATCTACCTTTGTTCTATTTTTTTATACTTTTTACTTAACTTAATAAGGCAACAAAAGAAAGAATAGATTTTGATTATTTCTACATATATTTCTACATATTTAGTAGCATTTCTTTGAGACTTCCAAGGGGTCTCGGCCTATTTGGCTTGTTCTTAATCTTTTCTGATTATACTAGAAATCTTATAAGACCCCTTAGAAGTTAGAATTGGATTTATTGGATTGTTTCATCAAGGATGTTAGGGCAGAATTTTTGACTCTGCGCCAGTGATTCCACTATTATTTATTAGTGAACAATAATTCAAGAATTCCTTCATAGAGATAGGGGACATAATTCACATGGATATAGTAAATCTCGCTTGGGCTGCTTTAATGGTAGTCTTTACATTTTCCCTTTCACTCGTAGTATGGGGAAGAAGTGGACTCTAGAAGTACTACTAATTGGAATGAAGTTTAGGAATTAAACAGTATCCATTTTTTTTTATATAAATTGTTCAGTTCTGAAAAGCTTTTTCTCGTTGAAATTTCACTCTTTCAACACTATTTCAATTTAAAATTCAATTTTTAAATTGAAATAGAAATAAAAAAATATCTGCATTTCAAAATTCTCTTTGGTTTTAGTGTAGTAATATTATTATGAATAATAGAGTTGAAGAATACTCTTTCAATCAAACAACTATTTCAATTATTTCCGTGTTTGTATTTCAAAAGTAAAAAGAATCCAGAATACTAAAGTAAAAGAAACACAAATGGTAGTAAATTTATTCCAACGGAATTCTTGAGCAATTTTCTATTTTGATGAACCGACCCTTACTAAAATTAGATAGGGACCGAAAAGTTGAACTTTTTATTATTCAACGAGAAAATAGTTCTGTTATTACATTACATAGATACTCATTTTCTATCGTAAAGAACACAGATATAGTAGTTCTCTAACGAGATACTACACAGACTAAAATATTATCTTGGGCGAGTCACATATTGCGCACTTCCCGTTTGTTTTAATATTTTGGAAATTTTCTTTATGTTGTACTTGTTTTATTGAACTCACTGTTCAAACGTTAAAAGAGGTTTACTAATCCGCCCCCCTTTTTCGAAATCCGAAGAAGTTTCCATAGACCATCTGTCAACTGATCGATCAATGACTTCTTCGTCGGAATGCTAATAAAAAGATTACGTTATTTTCTTTTATGATACCCATCGAAAAGGCCCTTGATTCTTTTGATCGGGATTCATATTGAAAATACTCAGCAAGCCCGGAATTAGAATCGTATGAGTCGCTTTTCAATTATTTCAAATTGGTTGGAATCAACACAAATTAAATACAAGACAGGTGGATAAAGCAAAGAAATAGGGGGCACTGTATACATTATATAGAATATATAATTGATATCTATATCCCGATACTATTGTAGATTTATCTCTATTAAAATTAAATGAACCCGGATTGGATTACAATACACCTTATATACACTCCAATAACAATAGTAGATAGTATGGTAGAAAGATTCATATGAATCTTTCTACCATACTATCGTATTTGATAGAATATGGCTAATTTGAGTCTGCCCATTTCATTTAATAAGTGAAATTTGAATCCCTTTCTTTTCTTCAATTATTGATAAGAACTAAAAAGTAAAGTTTAATTAAAATTAATCACCTTGGCTGACTGTTTTTACGTATATTATAAGTAAAAAAGCGGTAGGAACTAGAATAAACAGTGCAGTAGCAATAAATGCGAGAATATTTACTTCCATAATCTCATTGTTTCATTTTTCTTTAATTCGCAATAACTCGGGAGTTAATCCCATAGAGATAATAAATCTTTCACTTGTAAATTCAATGGGATGAATTACATCTCGATGATATAGAATCGGATCAATATCATGAATAACAATATCTGCACTATCAAATCAACTCATCGTCAAGAATTGAATAGTATAACAATAGTATAACATAAGAAGATCTTTTATCCATACCGAACTCAAAATTTTATTCCTGATCCAACCAATAATTCTTTTATTTTTTATTTATCATTCTTTCTTTTCTATAACCTACCGCCCTCTTTGTACAACCATCTGATGAAGTATCATTGAACCGCCCTTACACTTACCATTGATTCTAAACAACCCCCAACAAACAATAGAACCTAAATGAAAAAAAAAAGGAAGGAGTTAAGTTCTAAACTTCGTTTTTTACTGATCTAATCTTCTTGGAAAACAAAAGAAGGATAATAAAGACGAGTACAAGTTTTGGTAGAAAAAAAGTCGAATATTCCATCAAATTAACTATTTTTTTTTATCTAAAAATTCCAAAAGCTTGTTGTTTCAAGGAAACCCCTTAATAAAAAAAAAAATTGCACCCCCCTAATAAAAAAGCGATCCCTGAAAGTATGTATTCTATTACAATAGAATAACTATGTTAACGTTATTTTATATTATGCAAATTCCATTTATATATGCACTTCCGGGAAACATACAATACTCTATTCGACAGATCTGGAGTAATAGAAAAGGTCATATCCAGTACAGTATGGTATCTCTTGGACTCCTGAATCGGATGCTACCAATAATTGTCCTCATCCACATATGTCTATCTCCCATCAATCGAATCAGTACTATTCAAAGAAATGGAAATTCCCCCATTGATGATAAATGTGAAAAAAGAAAAATAAATAAAGAAGAGGGATTGCCGTTGGGGATGAAATTCTACGTACTTTCCTTTCACAAAAAATAGAGAGCGGAATTTATATATATATATATATTTTTATTGGATCCGTCGGGACTGACGGGGCTCGAACCCGCAGCTTCCGCCTTGACAGGGCGGTGCTCTGACCAATTGAACTACAATCCCAAGTAAATACCATAATAAAATAAAGTATTATGTATACATATTTTTATGATTTTATTCTAACCCTTTCAATTTTGAATTTAAATTCAAATTGGCGCGTTGTAACAGAGCCGTGAGTGATATATTGATACCCATACAGATATGCGCTTTAGTGAGAACGACCTGGATTACTTTCGTTATTGCCAACTAAATGGGATAATTGCTCTTTAAAGGGTTCTTTTACCCTTTCCTTAGATTTTTTTTATACTTACAGATCCCGATATGAATCTAGATCATTATCAAGATCCTAATTTGTTGGAAAAATAGAGTAAATAAATAGTGATATAGATATATCAGAGAAGAAAATTTCTCTTACGTATTTTATTTTTGGATCGGGCATTTATGGAGAGCACAAAATGGGTTATCTGATATCATTTCGTGGTAGATCGGCGAATTTTTGGGCCGAGCTGGATTTGAACCAGCGTAGACATATTGCCAACGAATTTACAGTCCGTCCCCATTAACCGCTCGGGCATCGACCCAGGAAGAATAAATTCCAGGCTTATTGATAATTGATGATCAACTTCCTTTCATAGTACCCTACCCCCAGGGGAAGTCGAATCCCCGCTGCCTCCTTGAAAGAGAGATGTCCTAAACCGCTAGACGATGGGGGCATACCATACTTGCAGGACCGCCATCATACTATGATCATAGTATGAGCAATTTTAAAAAACTGTCAATAGAATGGAATGGTATGACTCGATACGGAGGATCTTTCCGTCTTTCACGTGGCTATAACATTTTTTTTTTCAACAACTTTCCGTCTTTCACGTGGCTATAACATTTTTTTTTTTCAACAATAACAATAAGACTAAGTTAGTTCATAATTTAGTTCAGGGGCTGCGCCAAATTTATTTATCAATCATTCAATCAACTATGTTAGATCTCTGTTAAATTAGTGAGTACATGTATCAATCAAATGAATTTCGTTATGATATCAATTAGGATAGGAAACAATTCATTATATTGCTATTTATAAAATCCAAGCCTAGAATTGGACAAATTTTTCATTTCTGAACGAGCCACTATACGTATAAGATATAGTCTTATATGTACATATATTATAATAAGTATATATACTAAACTCCTAGTGTCTAGTGACTTTATTCAGTAATTGAATCAAACAAGCCCTTTTAACTCAGTGGTAGAGTAACGCCATGGTAAGGCGTAAGTCATCGGTTCAAATCCGATAAGGGGCTTTGATTTTTTCATAAATCAAAAAACTCCGGTGGTAGTATTCCTATTTGAAGTACGAATAAAGTTATTGTGGATATTTGTAATAAAAAAGTAACAAATTGTATAATTTAATATCATTATATAAATTTTAATATACTAATAAATTATAGTATAGTTATAAATTTGCTAATCTTATTATAATGAATTATAAATTATAATAAATACGGGTAAGTCGTCTACTTGAATAAAATATTCCAATTACTTTACCTATTTTCCAGTATTCCAATTAAATCGATTAGAAATCAACAAAAGAAAAAGTAAGTGGACCTAACCCATTGCATCATAATTCTATTCACTATTCTGATATTAAAATTCGATAGAGATAAAATTGGATCCTTTTTTTTAGTATTTTCATATTTCTTTGGACTACGCGGGAATCTGTCGATATTTCCGATTA